ATGCGACAATTGTTATGGATTAATGTATAAGAAAGTCGAAATGAATGTTTGTGAAGAATGTGGACATTATTTGAAAATGACTAGTTCAGAGAGAATCGAGCTTTCGATTGATCGGGGTACTTGGAATCCTATGGATGAAGACATGATCTCTGCAGATCCCATTAAATTTCATTCGAGGGAGGAATCTTATAAAAATCGTATTGACTCCGCTCAAAAAACGACAGGATTAACTGACGCTGTTCAAACAGGTACAGGTCAACTAAACGGTATTCCGGTAGCCCTTGGGGTTATGGATTTTCAGTTTATGGGGGGTAGTATGGGATCCGTAGTAGGCGAAAAAATAACTCGTTTAATCGAGTATGCTACCAATCAATGTTTACCTCTTATTTTAGTGTGTTCTTCCGGAGGAGCACGAATGCAAGAAGGAAGTTTAAGTTTAATGCAAATGGCTAAAATTTCTTCGGTTTTATGTGATTATCAATCAAGTCAAAAGTTATTCTATATATCAATTCTTACATCTCCTACTACCGGTGGGGTGACAGCTAGTTTTGGTATGTTGGGGGATATCATTATTGCCGAACCCTATGCCTATATTGCATTTGCGGGTAAAAGAGTAATTGAACAAACATTGAAAAAAGCCGTGCCTGAAGGTTCACAAGCGGCTGAATCTTTATTACGTAAGGGCTTATTGGATGCAATTGTACCACGTAATCCTTTAAAAGGTGTTGTGAGTGAGTTATTTCAGCTCCATGCTTTTTTTCCTTTGAACAAAAATTAAATCAAATAGAACAGTTAGTTTATCAGAATTAAACGAAAACCCTGAAAAATTCATTTTTCTTTCGAATCTTTTTTTTATCGATATTCTTGTTTACTACTCAGTAAACCTTTATCAATTTATCAACAAGATAAAAAGTTAATTTTTGCTTTCGGGAAGTTAAAATTGCATTTCCCGAAAATTCCCTGTTGTTGGATCAGATTCTAATCAATTTTGTAGAAATTTGTAATGGAATAAAATTTTTTCTTTATTAATGACTATTAGAAGACAAAAAGAACAAAAAGAATAATAAATCTAACAAGGGGATTATGATACATCTATTTGATTTTGAAAGATAAATAAGTCCATTTATTTAGTTTGGCGTTTCTTGTACCTATTTTTTTATTCTATTTCTATTAGGTTCTATTCTATATATTTCTATTAGGTTGTATATTAGTATTAGATATATATTTACTTAAAGATACTTAGTATAATTATATAATATATATAATAGAAATAATAAAAATACAAGATATTCTAAGATATCTTTAGAATTCAGAATATAACAATAACAGGTACAAATATTAAATTGAGGTACCCATTTTATGACAACTTTCAATAACTTACCCTCTATTTTTGTGCCTTTAGTAGGCCTAGTCTTTCCGGCACTTGCAATGGCTTCTTTATTTCTTCATATTCAAAAAAATAAGATTTTTTAGATCGGATGAGACCTAATCGTATCACTCCTTTTTTATTTTAAAAACTTCGATTCGATAAGACCCATTTGGTAGAATATTGTATAACACATAGATTCCTACAAACATAACTAAAAAAAGCTCTTATGCATGTGTAAACGTATTATATGGGTAAAAAAATTTGCGCTCTTTTGAAAAATGGATCATCATCGGGCCGATGTATGAAATTCAAGTCAATGTATTTATTTGTATGTATATAGTTATAGGGGATCATATAAAGGAAGGAGATGCTATTATTTTAGATATAAACAATTCTATGAATTACTCCTAAGGTAAAGGTTCACAACAAAATTGTTGATGAGAGTTACTTTGAAAACAAAAAAAGGAAAGTCATATTTTCTCAATTCAAAAAAAATTGTATAACTGGATCTAATATATATGAGTTGGCGATCAGAATCTATATGGATAGAATTTATAACGGGGTCTCGAAAAACAAGTAATTTCTGCTGGGCCTTTATCCTATTTTTAGGTTCATTAGGATTCTTAGTGGTTGGAACTTCCAGTTATCTTGGTAGAAATTTTATATCGTTATTTGCGTCTCAGCAAATCATTTTTTTTCCACAAGGGATTGTGATGTCTTTCTATGGGATCGCAGGTCTCTTTATTAGTTGCTATTTGTGGTGCACTATTTTGTGGAATGTGGGTAGTGGTTATGATCTTTTCGACCGAAAAGAAGGAATAGTGCGTATTTTTCGTTGGGGATTTCCTGGAAAAAGTCGTCGCATCTTTTTACGATTCCTTATGAAAGATATTCAGTCCATCAGAATAGAAGTTAAAGAGGGTGTTTCTGCTCGGCGTGTCCTTTATATGGAAATTAGAGGTCAAGGGGCTATTCCTTTAATTCGTACTGATGAGAATTTTACTACACGAGAAATTGAGCAAAAAGCTGCTGAATTGGCTTACTTCTTGCGTGTACCAATTGAAGTATTTTGAAATCAATTAATTTTAAAAGACTAAATGCTTTGGCAGTAGGAAGAAAAAACTAAAGAATTTCTTTCTTTTTTTTTGTCAATTGAACATTCATCTATTCTTTTATGCTCGTTTTTTTTTATATATTTGATAGAAAAGAAAGGGAGTTTCTTCGTCTCAAAATAGAATAATATTTTTTATTTTAAAAATTTTAAAAAGTTCTTTTAGTATTGCTCGAAAAAAGGGGGAATAACATTCTGGAAATCCTATTTTTTTCTTGATTCAAATTGGAAGTGTATTCTGAGTCTATTTCTGTATTCTTTCTAGATTCAAAGCAAAGACTAAGTATTGAATAAAAAGAAAAAGAGAAAATGGATTCATAGGCTAAATACATTCTATTCGAATTAGAATAGAAACTCATGCTCGATAGAAATATTAGATCTAATAGAATCAACAAATGCGGTAGGTTCATTAACAATTCACAGATTAAAAATGGCAAAAAAGAAAGCATTCATTCCTTTTTTTTATTTTACATCTATAGTCTTTTTGCCCTGGTTGATCTCTCTCTGCTGTAATAAAAGTTTGAAAACTTGGATTACTAATTGGTGGAATACTAGACAATGCGAAACTTTGTTGAATGATATTCAAGAAAAAAATGTTCTAGAAAAATTCATACAATTAGAGGAACTATTTCAACTGGATGAAATGATAAAGGAATACCCAGAAACCGATTTACAACAATTTCGTCTAGGAATCCACAAGGAAACGATCCAATTCATCAAGATACACAATGAGTATCGTATCCATACAATCTTGCACTTCTCGACAAATCTAATATCTTTCATTATTCTAAGTGGTTATTCCTTTTGGGGTAAGGAAAAGCTTTTTATTCTGAATTCTTGGGTTCAAGAATTCCTATATAATTTAAGTGATACAATTAAAGCTTTTTTGATTCTTTTATTAACTGATTTATGTATCGGATTCCATTCGCCTCACGGTTGGGAACTAATGATTGGTTATATTTACAAAGATTTTGGGTTTGCTCATTATGAGCAAATTTTATCTGGTCTAGTTTCTACCTTTCCAGTCATTCTTGATACAATTTTTAAATATTGGATCTTTCGTTATTTAAATCGTGTATCTCCGTCACTTGTAGTGATTTATCATGCAATAAATGACTAAAAAATGATTCACGGATCCAATTCTAATCTTTCTTACCTTATACATCATAATCAAATCAAAGTCGTATTTACTTTACTCTTTTTACCCATGAGGGATTCCTTGTATATTTCAACAAAAAATTTTTATTTTTTCAGTAAATAGCAGAATTGTGGCTAGGGAAGTATATTATCGACCTACCTAACTTTATTGTAGAAATTTTCGGGATAAATGATTGGACCATGCAAACTAGAAATACCTTTTCTTGGATAAGGGAAGAGATTACTCGCTCCATATCTGTCTCACTCATGATATATATAATAACTTGGGCATCCATTTCAAGTGCATATCCGATTTTTGCCCAGCAGAATTATGAAAATCCACGAGAGGCAACTGGGCGTATTGTATGTGCCAATTGCCATTTAGCTAGTAAGCCCGTGGATATTGAGGTTCCACAAGCGGTACTTCCTGATACTGTATTTGAAGCAGTTGTTAAAATTCCTTATGATATGCAACTAAAACAAGTTCTAGCTAATGGTAAAAAAGGAGCTTTGAATGTGGGAGCTGTTCTTATTTTACCGGAGGGGTTTGAATTAGCCCCCCCCGATCGTATTTCACCCGAGATGAAAGAAAAGATAGGAAATCTTTCTTTTCAGAATTATCGCCCTAATAAAAAAAATATTCTTGTGATAGGTCCTGTTCCTGGTCAAAAATATAGTGAAATAACCTTTCCTATTCTTGCCCCAGACCCTGCTACTAATAAAGATGTTCACTTCTTAAAATATCCTATATACGTAGGTGGAAACAGGGGAAGGGGTCAGATTTATCCTGATGGTAGCAAAAGTAACAATACAGTTTATAATGCTACGGCAGGAGGGATAATAAGCAAAATTTTACGAAAAGAAAAAGGGGGGTACGAAATAACCATAGTGGATGCATCGAATGGACGCCAAGTGATTGATATTATCCCTCGAGGCCTAGAACTTCTTGTTTCAGAAGGCGAATCCATTAAACTCGATCAACCATTAACGAGTAATCCTAATGTGGGTGGATTTGGTCAGGGGGATGCGGAAATAGTACTTCAAGATCCATTACGTGTCCAAGGCCTTTTGTTCTTCTTAGGATCGGTTGTTTTGGCACAAATCTTTTTGGTTCTTAAAAAGAAACAGTTTGAGAAGGTTCAATTATCCGAAATGAATTTTTAGATCTGTCTATTTAGCTTTATCAAATTCGTAAAAAAGAACCAAAAAAATTATGAAAAGCCTTTTGTCTCTCTTTAGATTTTCTATTACTTTTCGACCAGGTGTCGGGAATTACTTGTATCATAGTCCTAATCCTAGTATGTATATTGAGAAGAATTCACTTTACCCCCTTTTCTTTATTTTTCAATACAAATTTGAAAAATGGGAAGGGGTGTGATGTAA